TCTGCAATTTCAGAATCCCCCTGTCGAATGGCCTGTTCTCCTCGGTCGGAATCGGTGGGTAAATTCCTTTCCTTCGAACCGTACTTGAGAGTTTCCTACCTCATACGGCTCGGCAATTCATTATTTTTTTTTGTGTCCCGTCCTAATCCAATCCATCGAAATGAATAAGATTTTTCGTAAATCTATCCCATTTTTTATCGGCTTAACCAGAAGAGATTAATTAATTTACATGAGTTTCAAACTTGAATTTTGATTACTAATCAGTTTTATCTTTTCTCCCACCTTCAGAAGAATGAAACATAGACATCCTCCGCTATCGGTATAATTTTCTGAAAGGTAACTATCTCGGTTTCATATATAAATTCATATAGAATCTTTGAAAAAGACTTTCTTCCATTAAGAAAGGGCTTACTATCTTTGGGATCTGATGCTACACCGCTGCTTAATACCTTAGTGGATCGACTCTATCACATAAGTTGATTCCTAACTTTTATCTCATATCATGACATAAGTAAGCAGTTCTTATTGTATCGGCCCAAAACCTCGCAAATTGATCTTTACGGTGCTTCCTCTAACAATTGGATCCTTTATCCATAGAAAAAAATGGGCATATCTATTTCTTCATATTTCGGCTTATATGAAGTCTCTTTTTTTTCTACAGCTAATAAAAATCGTTGTTTTGTACGATACTTATGTAGAAAGCCCATTTGATTTTTTATTTGTAGTATTTAGTTTTACTAGCCTATTTTCTCTTTTTTCCTCTTTTCTATAGTGGAGATAGTCGCACGTAATGACAGATCACGGCCATATTATTAAAAGCTTGCGGTAAGAATGGATTTCGTTCGAGTGCTCGGAAATAATATTCCAAAGCTTTCGTATGTTCTCCGTTGCTTGTGTGGATAAGGCCTATGTTATAGAGTATATAACTTCGATCATAGGGATCAATTTCTAGTCGCGTAGCTTCGTAATAATTTTGTAAAGCTTCCGCATAATTTCCTTCGGATTGGGCTGACATCCGTTACGGTCGTTCATTCTATTCAAAGAATCCCCGTTCCAGAACCGTACATGAGATTTTCACCTCATACGGCTCCTCCCTTCTGTGCATAATGATAATAATCCATGAAATCAAAATGAAATATTCTCATTATAAACTGAGAGGGGCTAGCGTTTTTACAAGAAATCTCTAGCCAACCCTACTGCAAGAGGTATTTTCTTAACACCAAGGGCGTTGGTGCTATATAGAAAAGGTAACTCCAACAATTTTTTTGTCCTCAACGCCCCCTATTTTCAGGAATTAGTCACTTCAACGGTCTTCGATGGTTATACGGGTATCCAAAGTACGAACGAGATGGATGTTTGTTGTCCCAACCATTCTTGGTAGTCCCGATCCCGATAAGGAAAGGGGATAATTTATAACAAAGTTTTTGTGTTGTTGATTCCTAGGTGTAGCGCTTCTTCCCCTATGCCGCCCATTGGTACTAGTAGAGTGGGATTGACCTGGAATACAGAACCCATAGGTGTAACCTTTCGCTTAAGACTCGAATCAAAATGAAAGCGTCTGAGGCTGCATCAATCGAGGATACACGACAGAAGGGGTTGTTCCATTTTCAAACTTCACCTTCAACAAGCGTAGGTTTATTTCAATAATAGTTTTCTTTCTATCCCGAATGAATCATATGGCTTTCTCGTAAAACTGAAAATGATAAAGAAATTCAAAAAATCAATCACAAAATCAAATCGCACCATCTCTGTAATAGGTAAATGCTTCTTTTTCTCCTGAAGTTGTCGGAATTATTCGTAATAAGATATTGGCTACAATTGAAAAGGTCTTATCAATAAAATTTCCATTTATCCGCGATCTAGGCATAGTTAACAATCCATTCGATAATTCTTCGCATTACCTCTCGGGGGAAAAGAATCCCACAAAAAGGGAATTTACAGTACGAAATAACATAAAAACAGACTCATTCTAAAAAAAGATGTGGGCCTTCCCTTCCACTCAAATTGTTCCTTTTTCACAGGAATCAATAGGAGGAAAGGTTTCAATCCGATTGGATGTCAGCCAAACCAATGGAGTAGTATACCAATGAACAGAACTAGTTCTATTTCATCTAAGTGGAAGAATCAAGGAATTTTTCCTACAAATTAGGATACCTGGAGGAGTTAGTTTTGATTGGATTATGATCCAAAGAGGAAAAAGAATCAAATAATCGAATAATCTAATTATGATTTTATGATATGATAAAAAATAGAATAACTATTTTGTGTGCATAGCGTGTATACACTATCACTATACAATCAAAATTTAAAAATCCCGGGTATGATTCCAGAATTTATAATAGATCCATGAGGTAAAAGTAAGTAGTTCTGAAACTGGAAAGAAAGCTATTTTTGAATTCCTATGGAATCATTTTATAAATATAAACACTGTCTAACTGGAATCATAGTATAAAATATGAATCCATCAGACGATTCGATTCGTTCTAATTCCTTGGTTTAATTTGGTTCGGTATAAATATTATAACCATAACAAAGGCTACTTATTGATAAAACAAAAGATATATATCTTTTGTTTTTAATGTAATGTCTTTTCTTTTAACAATAAAAAAAGATTTTTTATCCATCGAACCCCGAAGGAAGATCTTTCTTTGATGAAACGTTTTCTATTTTTTTTTCTATTGTTTTTATAATTGATCAGGCATACCTATACTGCAATAAGATGAAGACTGCAATACTATGAATGACTCGCTATTTACTCGTTTTCTAGGTCATAATCATAAGATTCTTTAGGAGAGATGGCCGAGTGGTTCAAGGCGTAGCATTGGAACTGCTATGTAGGCTTTTGTTTACCGAGGGTTCGAATCCCTCTCTTTCCGTACCTTCCTTCACCTAATTCACGAACATTACTCACCGAAATGTATCAAAAAAAATAAGAACAATTACCGGTCACTTACCTTTTTGGATCGAATTTTAAAGATTCGAATTTGCTCTATTTTCAAATTGTGGAAAACTGGGGAAATTCCCTTGGTTGACCCCGGTAAGAGAATGGGGATTTGTTGTTGTTGTTGTTGGAACTTCCATTTTATGGATGGAATTTTTTATATTTTTTGAAAAGGCTTTTTCGCGGACTCCTCGTTCATTTACCCAACCGTCGGTTGGGTAAATGCCTTTCAGTTTTTCGATGATCAAATATTTTTTTTATAATTGAATTAATTATTGAATAACCTGCTTTTTGGCTAAGTTTGCTCATTGCTGGGTTGATAAAGAAGTAAGCGTTTCAACGGGCTCTCCCAAAATCGTTTGGGCTTGATTTCCGGGCATCTTGGCGACGGCACTCTCCACCTCGTAGAGCTGAGGAAATTCTATGTCTCTATAAAATAGAGAATCTATCCATGACTGACAATTATAATCAAACTCACGTAGTAAGTTAAGCAACTCATGTAGTTCTTGATCTACATAGAATCTAAACAAAAATGAGAAATTCGGTTCTAATTTGACGAATGAATGGAATGGGAGATAGTTTATTCTCCTATTCGCGCATACACGCACCATCTGTATCCTGCTGTGTTGGACCCTCATCGCCATCCGTTTCATGTCTTTTGACAATTCCTCTCGTTCTTCTCGGATGCTCTTTTGAGCGAGCCGATCTTCAAGGGGTTCGATCCGGGCTAGGGGGAACCAAGGCTTAGTCCTGGATTGTGGCTCCCCGCGGCCAAAACCTTCGGTGAGAATCCAAACACTAAGCTGATATAACCAAAAAAAATAAATAAAAATAAATTTTTCTAATAGATTTCTTTTTTTTTTCAATTTAAGAAAAATGACATTCATTACTATAACGATACGAAATCGTCTAGTAAATTTAGGAGGATACTTCATTGAAACCTCCTAAAATTTGTATTTTTCGATTACTCGATTCTATTTATTACTTTATGATATATATGATATATCGAATTACGATTTTTGAATTGGAAATTTACATTAATGAAAAATTAGGGCTATACGGACTCGAACCGTAGACCTTCTCGGTAAAACAGATCAAACTTATTATTATCAAAATGATTCGAACTGTTTCAAAGACCCAACGGGCATTTTTTTTGCATTGGGCTCTTTCATCAACTGATATAAATATCAGCGAGTCCGCCATCCTTTTTCTTAACAGAAAGATAACGAGATGGCTCCGCGTGCTCTGACTCTTTATTTTTATTCAGTAGCAATACCAAAGTGTTTCAAAAAAGAGTTATCTTGACGTAGGTCTGCCTTCGGCCTATATCAACCTAAGTTAAATGGAGTCTCTATCGCTCTGCCCAAAGCATCAAATATGAAACTTCATACACCTTCAAGTTCATAGGACAAAAAGAGATTTTTTTGAGGTACTTATACTCATTATGCCTAGCATTGAATGGACTGAATATTCACCTTATCAATTATCAAATCAATGATGGGTTCTATTTCTTGGCGCCTAAATTGGGACCTCAATTGGACCAACCAACCATTTGTCAGGCTATTGTTCTCTTGTTCCTTCGAATCAATGGAGTAAGACGTCGACTTTTTACTAAGATAAATTCTGTTGATTACATGATGGACTCCTCTGAAAAAACATTGGCGCGCGTGTAAACGAGGTGCTCTACCAACTGAGCTATGGCCCTTGTGTTTGTGATAAATATTTTATCATTATATAAATTCTTGTCAAGGTGAGTATTGCATAATCTGACATGATAGCTCTCTGATCTGTTTCCTGTCAAGGGTATTGCTTAGAAATAAGATTCCATCTATAATCTATCAATGTGACGGGTTCCTTTTTTTTTTTCTTTATGATAATAAATGACCTACTTAACCCAGCGGTTAGAGTATTGCTTTCATACGGCAGGAGTCATTGGTTCAAATCCAATAGTAGGTAGAACTTATTAGATACCGCACAGCAAATGGTATCTAATAAGTATTTCTACCCACCTTCTTTTTTTGATTTATTTTGTATCTTTTCCATACCCTACTACTTTACTTCTTATTTTTTCTATTTTTTGAGTTGTTTCTTGTTGCACCAAAATCTGATTACACTTGATTGGATTCAATCGGTAGAATCCAAATAGAATATGGTGTATAATCAAAATTTATTTTTCTTTATTCTTCTATATTCTATTCGGACGCACCAACAACTAGTTATAAAATTGTATTGATAGCCTCGACTCGCGTCCTAGCTCGTCGGAGAGCTAAATTTGCCTCAATTGTTTGTCTCTTGCCTTCAGCGCTACTTAAATTAGCTTCAGCTATTTCAAGAGTTTGTTGAGCTTCTTGCGGATCAATGTCACTGCCCCTCTCTGCATCATTTACTAAAATGGTTATTTCATTATTGCCTATTCTAGCGAAACCGCCCATCAGAGCTATTGTTAACCATTGGTCGTTAAGACGTATTCTCAAAATTCCTATATCTACAGCCGTGGCAATAGGTGCGTGATTTGGTAATACACCAATTTGGCCGCTATTAGTCGATAAAATGATTTCTTGCACTTCCGAATCCCAAACAATTCGATTAGGGGTCAGTACACATAGATTTAAGGTCATTTCTTCAATTTGCTCTCCACATCTAAGTTCATAGCCTTCGCGGTAGCTTCATCGATATTACCTACCAAATAAAAGGCCTGTTCCGGAAGACCATCTAATTCCCCGGAAAGGATCAGTTGAAAACCCCTAATTGTTTCTGTTAGACCAACATATTTTCCTGGAGAACCGGTAAAAACTTCTGCTACGAAGAAGGGTTGTGATAAGAAACGCTCAATTTTTCGTGCTCTTGCTACGGTTAAACGATCCTCTTCGGACAATTCGTCCAACCCAAGGATAGCTATAATGTCCTGAAGTTCTTTGTAACGTTGTGAAGTTTGCTTAACTTTTTGCGCAGTTTCATAATGTTCCTCACCAACAATTCTAGGTTGGAGCATAGTTGATGTTGAATCTAAAGGATCTACTGCTGGATAGATACCTTTTGCAGCGAGTCCTCTTGATAGTACGGTAGTAGCATCTAAATGCGCAAATGTTGTGGCAGGAGCGGGGTCCGTCAAATCGTCCGCAGGTACATAAACGGCTTGAATAGAAGTTATGGATCCCTCTTTGGTAGAAGTAATTCTTTCTTGCAAAGTACCCATTTCTGTACTAAGAGTGGGTTGATAACCTACAGCGGAAGGCATTCTTCCTAATAAAGCGGATACTTCGGATCCTGCTTGGACGAAACGAAAAATATTGTCGATAAATAGAAGTACGTCCTGTTCATTAACATCCCGGAAATATTCCGCCATGGTTAGGGCAGTCAAGCCAACTCTCATACGAGCTCCCGGCGGTTCATTCATCTGACCATAGACTAGAGCGACTTTTGATTCCGCAATATTTTGTTCATTAATCACCCCAGATTCTTTCATTTCCATGTAAAGATCATTTCCTTCACGAGTGCGTTCGCCCACTCCGCCAAATACGGATACACCTCCATGAGCTTTTGCAATGTTGTTGATCAATTCCATGATGAGTACGGTTTTACCCACTCCGGCCCCCCCGAATAGCCCGATTTTTCCTCCACGACGATAAGGAGCTAAAAGATCCACTACTTTAATCCCCGTTTCAAAAATAGATAATTTTGTATCTAACTGTATAAAGGCAGGCGCAGATCTATGAATAGGAGATGTTGTGCGAGTATCTACAGGACCCAAATTATCAACAGGCTCTCCAAGAACGTTGAAAATTCGTCCGAGAGTCGCCCCACCAACTGGAACACTTAGAGGAGCTCCTGTATCAATCACTTCCATTCCTCTCATCAGACCATCTGTAGCACTCATAGCTACAGCTCTAACTCGATTATTTCCTAATAATTGCTGTACCTCGCAAGTTACATTAATTTGCTGGCCAACCGTATCTTGACCTTTAACTACCAAAGCGTTGTAAATATTAGGCATCTTGCCCGGTGGAAAGGATACATCCAGTACCGGACCAATGATTTGAGCAATACGCCCCAGGTTTTTTTCTTCAAGAGCGGAAACCCCAGGACCCGAAGTAGAAGTAGTAGGATTGATTCTCATAATAATAAAGTATTATATGTCGAAATTTTTTTTGCAAACAAAAATAAAAAAATGTCCGATAGCAAGTAGATCGGTTAATTCAATAAGAAATGGGAATTAGTACTCGATTTCGTTGGTACTATCCAACCGAATCCAATTCAATTGTTTACTCATTCAATGAGTGCATTTTCAAACTTAACCAACCCATTTTTAAAAAGAAATATATTATTAATATAATATATATCAAAGTAGATGAATAAGAATTCAGAATTATATATGCGGAGATGTTGTATTTCTCTATCATTATAGACAATCCCATTCATATTATCTATGGAATTCGAACCTAAACTCTATTTATGATTCATCATTTTTATGACATTGGCCGTTGTTTCTTATTTCATCATTTCTATTTACACTTATTTATTCTTTGAATAAAAAAAGAAATCCAATTCTTTATACCTTT